GATCCGTAGTCGGAGAGAAAATCACCCGTTTGATTGAACACGCTGCCAATCAAAATTTACCTCTTATTATAGTGTGTGCTTCTGGGGGGGCGCGCATGCAGGAAGGAAGTTTGAGCTTGATGCAAATGGCTAAAATATCGTCTGCTTTATATGATTATCAATTAAATAAAAAATTATTTTATGTATCAATCCTTACATCTCCGACAACTGGTGGAGTGACAGCTAGTTTTGGTATGTTGGGGGATATCATTATTGCCGAACCCAATGCCTACATTGCATTTGCAGGTAAAAGAGTAATTGAACAAACATTGAATAAAACAGTACCCGAAGGTTCACAAGCAGCTGAATACTTATTCCAGAAGGGTTTATTCGACCTAATTGTACCACGTAATCTTTTAAAAAGCGTTCTGAGTGAGTTATTTAAGCTACACGCCTTTTTTCCTTTGAATCAAAAGTCAAGCAAAATCAAGTAGAGCACTAAGTTCAATTATTTTTTTTGTGTTTGTAGCAAAAAGTAGTTAGTTTATCGGAATCAAAGTAAATAAGATAATAATGGCCTTTTCTTTGGTGATAGAAGATCGAATTGTAGAAAGAATCAAAACGAAAGTTGGGGATAACTCTTTTTTTTACCTATATTCCCGATTACGAATCAAGAAACCTTTATCACCAAGAGTGAGTTCTTCCTTTCGTGAAATTAGTAAAATAAAACGAATTTGGTCTTGTCTTAGGTATATAATTTGAAATTTCAATATAGATAATAGAGTTTTGTATCTTTCTCTATCTACCGAAAAACCATTTTAGCTAAAAATCCATGTTGGGTCGGATTCGAACGAATCCTTCGATAATCGGTAAAAAACTCTTTATCTATTTTTATAAAATTAGAAGACAAGAACAAAAGACAAAGAAATGAAGAAAAATAATAAAGTTTATTATCATTATCATACATATCTTTCTCATGGAGGAGATGAATAAGTCCATTTATTTAGTTCGACAGTTCTACATTCTTTGCACTTATTCTTATTATACGTACTCAGTTAGATTTAGATATATCGATACTTCGATCTATACTAAGAATTAAAAATTCTTAAAATTCTATTAATAATAAATATTATCTAATTAGAATTAAAATTCTTAATTTAATTATAATTATTACAAGATATCTTTATTTATATAATAACATAATAACAGATACAAATAGTAAATCGAGGTACCCCTTCTATGACAAATTTGAACCTTCCATCTATTTTTGTGCCGTTAGTAGGCCTAGTCTTTCCGGCAATTGCAATGGCTTCTTTATTTCTTCATGTTCAAAAAAACAAGATTGTTTAGATCCGCTGGGACCCAATCTCATCCATTTTTTTTTTGAAAACGTGGACTTGTATCATAACACGGATATCTATTTATTGGAATATAGTATAACATGTGATTTCCACCGAACATAAAGGAAAAAACTCTTATGCCCGCAGAAACATGATATATGGATATATCAATTCTAGCAATTTTCAAATAGATCAGGATCTCTAGATGGCTGAAATGTAGTCGGTGAATCTATATGTATATCGATATGTATAGTGGGATCGTATTAAATAAAGAGTATGTTATTATTTTAGATTTAACCAATTTGATGAATTACTCCTAAAGGTTGACATCAAACTAGTGCTAGTTCACCTCAAACTAGTGCTAGTTGATGAGAGTTACTTCGGAAACAAAAAAGTAAAGTAAAATTTCTCTGGGGTATTATCTCAATTCCAATAAAATGCAATCGAGTAAAGTATGACTTGGCGATCAGACGATATATGGATAGAACTTATAACGGGGTCTCGAAAAATAAGTAATTTCTGCTGGGCCTTGATCCTTTTTTTAGGTTCATTAGGCTTCTTATTAGTTGGAACTTCCAGTTATCTTGGTAGAAATTTGCTATCTTTTTTTCCGCCTCAGCAAATCATTTTTTTTCCACAAGGAATCGTGATGTCTTTCTACGGAATTGCGGGTCTCTTTATTAGCTCTTATTTGTGGTGCACAATTTCCTGGAATGTAGGTAGTGGTTATGATCGATTCGATAGAAAGGAAGGAATAGTCTGTATTTTTCGTTGGGGATTTCCGGGAAAAAATCGTCGCATATTCCTCCGATTCCTTATAAAAGATATTCAGTCCGTTAGAATAGAAGTTAAAGAGGGTATTTATGCTCGTCGTGTTCTTTATATGGACATCCGAGGCCAGGGGTCCATTCCCTTGACCCGTACTGATGAGAATTTGACTCCACGAGAAATTGAACAAAAGGCTGCTGAATTAGCCTATTTCTTGCGTGTACCAATTGAAGTATTTTGATAAATTGAGAATCAGAACGTTCATTCAATTAAAGAAAACGTATATGAAAGAACCATAAAACGAAACTCTTTTTATGGTCTTTATGCGTTTTATGGTCTTTATGCGCACGCAATTCAATAACAAATAACAAATCGAAATAATAGATTCATCTCAGACGGCAAACCATTTCGAAAGCAAGAATTTTTTTTAGTTCAATATTTGTTGGAATTGACACTTTAGATCCAGATAGATCGTATCTTGTAAATTTTAAATTCTTTCTTTTGTATTCTTTAATGACCAACAATTGGATTTCTTAATTAAATACTGAGAACTAGCCAATTTATCCTTTGCCAGTCATTTTTTTTTGATCATCCTAATATCTTTCCCTCAATTATTCTATTCCTGACTATGGGTAATCAGTGAAATTTTTTAGAAATATTGGATATTTTGATAGCAAAGGAGTTCTTTCGTCTCAAAATCTGAATAATATTAATTACTTAAAGTGGTTCTTTCGATCATTCATCGAAAGGATACACTTTATTTTTAATTTGACCAATTGAGATATCAGGAAACAATATTCTAAATTTCTTCATTCAAAGTGAATTCTTAGCCTATTTCTGTATTCTTTCTAGATTCAAAGACTAACCACAAAATCACAAAGAAAATAGATTCATAAGTTCGATACCTTGTATAAAACTCATGTGTGTAAGAAATATTCGATCGCATAGAGTGTACGAATGGGTTGATTAACAATTTACAGACGAAAAAATGGCAAAAAAGAAAGCATTCACTCCTCTTTTCTATCTTGCATCTATAGTATTTTTGCCCTGGTGGATTTCTTTCTCAGTTAATAAATGTCTGGAATCTTGGGTTACTAATTGGTGGAATACTGGGCAATCCCAAATTGTCTTGAATAATATTCAAGAAAAGAGTCTTCTAGAAAAATTCAGAGAATTAGAGGAACTCCTCTTCTTGGACGAAATGATCAAGGAATACTCGGAAACACATCTCGAAGAGTTTGGGATAGGAATCCATAAAGAAACGATCCAATTAATCACGATACAAAATGAGAATCGTATGGATACGATTTTGCACTTCTCAACAAATATCATCTGGTTTGGTATTCTAAGCGGGTATTCAATTTTGGGTAAGGAAAAACTTGTTATTCTTAACTCTTGGGCTCAGGAATTCCTATATAACTTAAGTGACACAGCAAAAGCTTTGTGTCTTCTTCTAGTAACTGAGTTTTTTCTCGGATATCATTCACCCCCAGGTTGGGAATTCGCTATACGCTCTATCTATAACGAGGTTGGAGTTGTTGCGAATGAGCAAACTATAACTATTCTTGTTTGCATCCTTCCAGTAATTTTTGATACATGTTTTAAATATTGGCTTTTCCGTTATTTAACTAGTCTGTCTCCGTCAATTTTACTGATTTATGATTCAATAACTGAATGATAAAGGATCCATTGATATTAATCTAATCCAATTAGAATGCTTGGTACTTTGTAGTTGTACATAAGCAAAGTATTGAAAATCATATTTACTCTTCCTATTTCTAACCATCGGGAAGATTCATCCTAGATTATTCCAGCAAATAGCAGAATCGTGGCTAGGGAACTATACTAGCGACCTACCCAATTTATTGTAGAAATTTTCGCGATCAATGATTGGACCATGCAAACTAGAAATGCTTTTTCTTGGCTAAAGAAACAGATTACTCGATCTATTTCCGTATCGCTCATGATATATATCTTAACTCGGACGTCCATTTCAAGTGCATATCCCGTTTTTGCACAGCAGGGTTATGAAAATCCACGAGAAGCGACTGGGCGTATTGTATGTGCCAATTGCCATTTAGCTAATAAGCCCGTGGAAATTGAGGTTCCACAAGCGGTACTTCCTGATACTGTATTTGAAGCAGTTGTTCGAATTCCTTATGATATGCAACTGAAACAGGTTCTTGCTAATGGTAAAAAAGGGGGGTTGAACGTCGGGGCTGTTCTTATTTTACCGGAGGGGTTTGAATTAGCCCCTCCCGATCGTATTTCTCCTGAGATGAAAGAAAAGATTGGCAATTTGTCTTTTCAGAGCTATCGCCCCAACAAAACAAATATTCTTGTGGTAGGCCCTGTCCCTGGTAAAAAATATAGTGAAATAACCTTCCCTATTCTTTCCCCGGACCCTGCTACTAAGAAGGATGTTCACTTCTTAAAATATCCTATATACGTAGGCGGGAACAGGGGAAGGGGTCAGATTTATCCCGACGGCAACAAGAGTAACAATACAGTTTATAATGCTACAGCAGCAGGTATAGTAAGCAAAATCATACGAAAAGAAAAAGGGGGGTATGAGATAACCATAACGGATGCGTCAGAGGGACGTCAAGTGGTTGATATTATCCCTCCCGGACCAGAACTTCTTGTTTCCGAGGGCGAATCTATCAAATTTGATCAACCATTAACGAGTAATCCTAATGTAGGCGGATTTGGTCAGGGAGATGCAGAAATAGTACTTCAAGATCCATTACGTGTCCAAGGACTTTTGTTCTTCTTGGCATCTGTTATTTTGGCACAAATCTTTTTGGTTCTTAAAAAGAAACAGTTCGAGAAGGTTCAATTGGCCGAAATGAATTTCTAGATTCGCAGATTTATCGATATCAAGTACGTAAAAAGAACCAAATTCTTGTTGGC